TCGTAAGGTCCCCAATTAGACAATGGAATTCTGTCTGCTATATATTCTTTTTTATTATAAAGTGCTTCTGAATTGATCTTATCTTTTAAAAATTTTAAACTTTTTGTTGAGTAATAACTTAACCTTTGAATAAAAAGTTTCTTGTTGAAATCTCAATAAATATTTCAACCTAGCATTTTTGATTACGAAAAAAATTATACATTTCGTTAGTTCACGAAACATTACAAGAATTCTATCTCTCTAAAAAGGAAAAAAGACCTTTTTGTAGTGCAATTAAATTCTTTCGATTTTATTTTTTCGTTCCTATTCTCCTTTCTCAGAAAAAGGGACTTTAAACAAAGCAAAGTAAAGGATTACTTCGTTCTTGATAGTTATTTACTTAATCGGTGGATAGGAACATACTCTGGATCGGAATCTTCGGTAGTACTCCTTCATCATTTCTACCAACATAAAGCCCCAATTAGAATCCTTTTTATGCTATGCAGTATGCACAGAAAATAACTTACATAATCTCTATTACGAATCCTTTGTGTACCTTGGTGTTCCTAACTATCCACTCTTTTTGGTCAAAAAGACCCCGTTCGTTAGGGTAATACATGTATGTTAATAGCTAGTAAAATCCCTGGACAGTTGCTCCTTTTGAACCCGCTTCAAGTCATGATGATTAATCACTCAATCTTGGGGTAAATAGTATATAATGCTTATGTTTACTTTCACTTAACTCTTGTACATAGGAAATGAGGCTGAATCTTTTTACTGCAAAATAAGAAGCTGTTTTTTTCACTCATATAACTATCTGGTTTAGTTCATCAACCCGAATGATGAATAAAAAATAAAAATATATATATTCAACTCATAAAATTTCCTTACTAGAAAAAAATAAATAGAGGAAATTTTATGTCTTAACGAATCACACGTAGAGATATTGATAACACACATAGAGTTAATGGTATTTCATAACTAATTGATTGAGCAGCAGCCCGTAAACCACCTAAAAAGGAATATTTATTATTTGATCCATAACCTGACATAAGAAGGCCCACGGGAGCAATACTTGAAATGGCAATCCATAAAAAAACACCAATACTTAAATCGGCTAGAACAAGGTGATAGCCAAAAGGAATTACTAAATAACTTAGTAGAATTGGTGTGACTGCTATGGATGGTCCGATACTGAATAAACGAGTATCTCCTCTTGATGGAAGAAGATTTTCTTTGAAAAGTAATTTTGTACCATCTGCTAAAGCTTGAAGAATTCCCAAAGGCCCGGCGTATTCGGGGCCAATACGTTGTTGTATCCCCGCAGATATTTTTCTTTCTAACCAAACAATCACTAGTACACCTATTGTGATTCCTAATACAGGAGTAAAAATAGGGACAAGCATCCATATGATCTCATATACCTCTTTTAAGGATTCCAATCTAAAAAAAGAATTGATAGCTTGTACTTCTGTTGTATCTATTATCATTTTAACGATCAACTTCTCCCATAATGATATCTATGCTACCTAGTATTGTCATAATATCAGCCAATTTCATTCTTTTAACTAATTGAGGAAGGGTTTGCAAATTGATAAAACCCGGCGGTCTAATTTTCCATCTCCAAGGAAAAACACCCTTATCTCCTATCAGAAAAATTCCTAATTCTCCTTTTGGGGCTTCGACTCTCATATAAAGTTCTTGCTTTGACAATTCAAAAGTAGGAGAGGGTTTTTTACTGATAAATCGATAGTCAAAATCATTCCATTCGGGATCCCCTACTTTATCAAAGCGCCGGATTTCTAAATTCTCATAGGGCCCCCCCGGAATTCCTTCTAAAGCCTGTTGAATAATTTTTATTGATTCTGTCATTTCACTGATTCGTACTAAATAACGAGCTAACGAATCTCCTTCTTTTTGCCATTGAACTCCCCAATCAAATTCATCGTAAGACTCATAATGATCAACCTTCCGAAGATCCCATTGTATTCCGGAAGCTCGTAGCATTGGTCCTGATAAACCCCAATTTATTGCCTCCTCTCCGCCAATAATGCCTACTCCCTCAACTCGCTCTAAAAAAACAGGATTCCGTGTAATAAGCCTTTGATATTCAGTAACTCCTGTTAAAAAATAATCACAAAAATCCAAACATTTATCTATCCAGCCATGAGGTAAATCAGCAGCGACTCCTCCGATACGAAAATAATTATGCATCATTCGCATACCGGTGGCAGCTTCGAATAGGTCATATATCAATTCTCTTTCTCGAAAAATATAGAAGAAGGGGGTTTGCGCGCCAATATCTGCCATAAAAGGGCCAAGCCATAACAAATGCGAAGCTATACGACTTAACTCTAACATAATGACTCTGATATAGCTGGCCCTTTTAGGCACTTGAATATTGCCTAACTGCTCTGGTGCATTTACAGTTATTGCTTCGGTGAACATAGTAGCTAAATAATCCCAACGTGTTACATAAGGTAAATATTGTATAATTGTTCGGTTTTCCGCAATTTTTTCCATCCCTCTGTGTAAATAACCCAATATCGGTTCACAGTCAATAACATCTTCACCATCTAGAGTAACAATGAGTCGAAGAACACCGTGCATTGATGGGTGCTGAGGACCCATATTGACTACCATAAGGTCATTTCGTGTAGCTGGTGCAGTCATAGGTTTTTTCCCGATTCATTCTTCCATGAATTGCTGAAAGCGAAAAGAAGTTCATCAAAATTTAAGCGAAAATTCAAAACGACTCTTCAAATTAATGATTTTTTGTTTCTCGAATCTCCAACCGGCCGATTAATTCTTTATAACGTACTCTATTTTTTTTTGACAAATAGGCGAGCAGCCGTTGACGTTTTCCTAGAATTTTACGCAGGCCTCTCTGAGATAAATAGTCTTTTTTGTGCAATTCCAAATGTGAAGTAAGTCTCCGTATCCTATTGGTGAAACTCACTACTTGAAATTCAACAGACCCCTTGTTGTCTTCGTTTTCCTCTTTCAAAATAATTACACTGAATGGATTTTTTATCATAAAAAAGCTCCTCCTACCTTTTAATTTACATATACATATTTTATTTTATCGATCAGTAATAATAATATCAGTCATTTTAATGTAGTATTTAGTATACACAAGAATTTAAATTTATTTACGGACTTCCGATTTTATTAATCAAAATTTTCATTTGATTTGGACAGGGATAAAAAGGGGGATGGTACATTTTTACACTCACAACGTCGAATAATTTAGACCTCCATTTTAATTAGGAAGAGTCCGTAGATTCGTTTATTTTTATTTTATAGATTTTATCCAAACAAATTGATACGTCATTGACTTAGTATTAAAGTATTAAATAAAATATCATCTATATTAGACTGAGACGTAAGACAGGGCATATGTGCATCTGTTTGCTTTTCTATATGGTACAAAATATATAGGAAAAATGTACCATCAACCTATTTTTAATTGTGTGGATATATTCTTAACATACTAAAACGGCTTCCATTATTGGTATTAAACCAATATCGATTCATACAAGCTAAGTCTTCTAATCGATAATTAGGCCAAAGAAATAACTTTAATTTAATTAATTCGTTTTTATCTCTATCAAGATGTTTACTTTGATCCAAAAAGGTATTCCCACCTTTTATGTTCTTCTTGTTACAAAATACTCGATTTCTATCCACACTATTTATATTCTTTGAATTGAAAGAAATTAGAATTCTCAATTCTCTACGACGTCTAGACGAGAAAATATTTTCAGGAACAAGAAAATCATAATGTTTTTTGTCTATCTTTCGAATTAGTCTTTGATATCTTGGGATAGATTCATCTAATTTATTTTTATCGATATATCTTTCTTCTCGATATCTTTGAGGAGTTTGGTACTTACTCTTATGAACCAACGAGATACCTATGGTTTGATACATAATAAAGTATCCGTCGTTTTTTACAGACAAACGAATGGGCTCGATAAAAAATATCCCCCTTTTATTCAATTCTATAGGAGTCAATTTTTTCCGAATCACCATTATATCCAAATTTATTTCTTTCCTTTGAATAGACGATATAGTAGTATCTCTTGTATTTATCAGTCCAAGCAAGTAACAATATATCTTGATATTATCGATCATTCTTTCAGTTAAATTCGGAATTAAACCATCGTCTATTATCCATTGAAAAAGCAAATAGTGTTTCCGTAAGAAAATCATTTCTGATCTCATCTTATTCCGGATCTTGTATTGTTTTTTCATTTTACCTTGGTTTTGTGCATATGATCTAAGGCCTCTTCGGCCTGCGGGTTCTTTTTCTTCTTGATTTCGATTCATTAATCTTTTTTCATTCGATAGTATAAAAAAATTCCATTTTTGCTTTTCATTGATGTTTTTATTAAAAAGAAGTAATTTGCTTGGTATAATCCATGGTTTGATTTTGTATACATTATAAAGTGGCACAAATTCTGGGAAAAACGGAAGTTTCAGATTCGTCGATATTGGGTTTAGGATTTCTTCATTCATTTCCATCCAATCAAAAAAAAGTTTCTTTTCATTGATCGTATTTTTTTCTAAATCTTGATGAATCGTCAGATAAAAAAGATCGTTTTTATCCATTTTCTCAATTTTTTGGTAATTCTTACTTCCAATCTTAGTATTTATATTACTGTTATAATCCATTTTGGTCCAGGCCTTAATATCTATTTTTTGTCTTAGAAAAAAATTGAGAATTGTCCAATCAAAATATTTTCTATCTGCATTTTTTTGCATATACACAATTTCTAGATAATTATTGATAGTAATTTCCTCCGGGCTTTCAAAGAAATTTTGTTTATAATTGTTGTAATTAAAAGTAATCTTTTGGTTGTTATTTAATTCTGATGGTGATCCATAAATAATATATGAGGACTTCTTCATTTCAGAATTAATATTAATAGATTTATATGATAAAAGATCATATATATAGTATTTTTGAAAATTATCTTTTTGGTTTGGTAACGGATATACTTTAAAATCCTTTTGTTTTTTGTGATAAAGTAATCGGTCTTTTTCATACGAATTACATTTTGTTAAATCCTTATTTTGGGTCATACCACCCTCAGTGATTGTAGTTCGCCATTTTTGTGGTATTAATCCAGACCATCTAATCTGAGATAAATTGTATTGATAATGACCTCTTAACCAGTTTTTCCATTGATTCATTTCGGAACTTGTAAGTTTTGTATGTCTTAATTCGGAATGAAATATTCCTTGTGTTACAAAAGAATTTTTTATTGCAGTCTTAAGAAAAAAGGGGGTTCCATGATAGTCAAGAATAGATCTTAGCTTATACAAATTAATAACTCGGGTTTGTGATAATTTATAAAATACATATGCTTGTGATATTGAGGATAAGTTCAAAAAAAGATGTGAATTCTTCTTACTATTATTAATATTGTAAAGTGCACTTTTTAGAGTCGAAATAAAGTTAATTTCTTTTTTGTTTTTTATTTCTTTGTTTGTTTTATTATTGTAAATGTATTTATCAAAACAAAAATTTCTCGATTCAAGAACGAGTTGTGTAGTAATTCTGGCAATATGAATGATACATAGAAAGATATCAATGTATATTCTTTTAATGAAAATTTTTATAAAAAAATATAATTTATAGATTAATCGAGTACTTCTTCTTTTTATTTTTAATATTTGCCAACTATTTTTTGATGATTTTACTTTTCCATTATAACTTGTTTTGTTAGGACTACTTCTTTTCGTGGCGTTACTTTTTTTTTCTTTTGTAAGACTCTTTGTTTTCTTTGTGATTGTGTTTGTTCTATCCGCCAGATTTTTAATTTTTTTTTCTCTCAGTGAATAATTTGTATTATCTGTAGATTTAATTTTTCTAAACGAGTCGTGAATTATCTGATTCCTGATTATATAATCTTTTTTTTTGTTAGTTTCGCCGGATTCATACACCTTTCTCAATATAAATAATTGAGTTGGCTGTACTTTTAAGAGTTCTTTTTTTATTCTTTTTATAAACATAAATAAAACGTTTTTGCTAACCTCCCCTTTTGGTTCTTTTGAGTCTTGTAGAAAATTTTTTGTTCTTTCTTTTAAAACTCCTAGGACTTGAAAATGATTATTTTTTGTTTTGCGAATTTTTTTTTTTAGTTCTTTAAAAATAGGCTTAAAAAAGGAAGGTTTTTGGGGGACAGAACCAAAGGGAAGGTTTGTTTGTGTTCCCCAAGCCGTTAAAAAGCAAAACTTCTGTTGTTCTTTCTTTAAATTTTTATAAGAAGAAAAAGAGGGCCTCGACCTAGATCTGTGCCAAGGTTTCAAATAGAAAGGAAATACTATTTTTATCTGAATACCCTCTTTAAACCAATTTATGGGAAGTTCGAGTTCTGATAATTGAACACCATTATAGGTACATATAATATGCTTTTCTCTATTCCACTCATCGAAATCCTCAGCCCACTCGGGAGGTTGGGATAATAATATACGCCCAATATTTTTAACTATTATCAATGGAGGTAATAGAATATATTTTCTAAAAATAGATTGAATTATTAAAATGAAACTTCTTGTTGCTTGTGGATATGGAATGAAATCCCAGGCTTCCGCGATTTTTATCCACGGTTTTTCCTTTTTTTTGTTCTCTTCTTCTTCCTTTTGTTTTTTTTTTTGTTCTTCTGTATAATCTTTAAATTCTGTTCCTTTACCCATCCAATGTCTAAAAATAAATTTCATCTGTTCAGGTATATTAAAAGAAAAAAGAGGGGATTTTTTTATTCTGTCCAAAAAAAGGGGGGAGTGCACATTTGCTTGAAACAATTTTGAAATGACAGTTTTACGTCTTTGAGCACGCATAGAACCTTTTATGAATTCTCGACGAAAATCTGATTCTTCCGAATATTCTCTAATAGACACCCAGTTTTTGACACTTGCTTTGCGACTACGTTTAGCAGGCCTATAAATTATTACACGATCCCTTTTTCTTGAACGTATCTGATAATCCAACGGTAGGCCTTCGTGAGCTGCGCCCGACAGGAATTCCAACTCGGTAATAAGTTTGTATGACCATCGAGGGACTTTTTTACTGATTTCTTTTATTACAAATTTTTGTTTTGTTTTTTGACCATTAGGGCTAGTTAGAATTGTATTCAATAAAAATTTGTAAAATTTGGCTCTTTTTTCTGAACCAACCCCTCCTTGTTCTTTTTCTGAAAATAAAGAGAGGCCCTTCCAATTTAAACTCGATCCCGATTCTCTATCAAATTTACTGATTAAAGTAAATAAATGACGATTTTCCGTTGAAAAAGTTTTTTTATCAAATCGGTCTATTTTCTGTTCAAACTCTTGGTAATCAGTATCAGGAAGAAGGATACTATGAATCTTATTAATTTCCATTGTCTCTATGAAATTTTCTAACGAAATTTTGTTTTTGATTGTTCCCCGATATAACCCATTCAAAATGGGATCATACATTTTAGGCAAGTAATCTTTTCTAGTCTTTTCATTACACAATCTAGTACTTTTTTC